TAGGCCTCTTGAATCCTCTTTTACCCTATCTATTTTTTATATTTATTTGTTTTATTGTTGTTTTTTTTGCGTAACTCAAATAAATTGACTATTTATTTATCGTTTCACTATTGATAGAAATTATCTTGTTGAGACCCTATGAATCAATTAAAACTTCAGATTCATACTATAACCACGATGATTTAATATAATAACGCCATTAATTAATCTAAAGGATTCTCTGAGTAAGAACCATTTGATCATCATCTATTCAATGACTAGTATAAATGGAATAATAATAATGAAACTAAATCCATAGAAAACAGTTGTCAACAAATGCTTTTTAAGTAAGAAAAAGTGGAAATTCCATCTTTCCTTTTTTCATTTTTTAGTCCGGTTACGAGGTCTGAATTCAATATTGAATATAGTAGGTATGAATCATAGTTCAAATATTTATTTTCTTGATCTATTTTATATATCTCTTCCGTGCTCCAGATACTAACATAAATATCCGACGGGGTAGAATCATCTCTATCAAGATGACAGACTTATACTCTGTACTAGCAATAGGATCAATTATAACAAGTCACACACTCATATTCCGGAAATACCGAAACAAAGGAATTTCACGGTCGAACTACCAGAGCGGAACGTCCTAGAAATCCGAGTTCTAAGAAATTTTTTTTTTATCGAAAAAATAGGACTTCATAATTCTTATAAAGAAAACCTAATTCACGGAAATTCCATCCAATAAAACGGAAGAATTATAAATCTCCAAAATAATAGATAGAAATACTGCAAATAGAGCCATCGCGACCCCCATAAAAGGGGTAGTCCCCCACCCGGGAGCTACTTTACCATATTCCGAATTCAATGGTTTCAATAAACTTCCTACGTTAGTTCGTCTTGGCCCAGACCTAGAACCACCCTCAACAGTTTGTGTAGCCATAAATCCTATTTTATTCATTGGTTGAGATCTGTTGACTTTGTATACTATTTTGTTGTAGTTGTAAATAAATGATCTTATTGTAGTTGTAGATCCATCGTGATCTTGAAATTCTTTAATAATGGAAACAGCAACCCTAGTCGCCATCTCCATATCTGGTTTACTTGTAAGCTTTACGGGGTACGCCTTATATACTGCTTTTGGGCAACCCTCTGAACAACTAAGAGATCCATTCGAGGAACACGGGGACTAGTTGATTGAAGTAATGAGCCTCCCATATTCTATTGGGAGGCTCGTTACTTTAATTGATATAATGAAAAATCATTTCATTTTTTAGTCGGAACCTTAGGCGGTTCTCGAAAAAAGATAGCGAAAAAAATTATCCCTAAAGTAGAGACTAACAAAAATGTATAAACCAATGCTTCCATAGATTCAATCGCGGTTTACAATTATAGCTTCCACACCTATTCATTTGGTATAGGATCATTTACCAGATAAAAAAAAAGAAGAAAGAATCAAATAAAAAACGTTGATTCCAAATTTACCAGGCACCTAAAGTAGAAAATATAGGTAAGAGCAATATTGTATCAAGCTGCCTGTCTCTTTGTAGTTGGGTCCCCAACTTTTTGGAATGCTCCAAATTCCACTTGAACGTCTAAATCTGGGTCAATACCAGCAAAAACATCCCGGAAGATGGTTCTAGCACCATGCCAAATGTGTCCAAAAAAGAAAAGCAAAGCAAACGAAGCATGCCCAAAAGTAAACCAACCCCTTGGACTACTACGAAAAACACCATCAGATTTCAAAGTAGCCCGATCCAATTCAAAAATTTCACCTAATTGAGCACGTCTAGCATATTTTTTCACAGTAGCAGGATCACTATAACTGACTCCATTGAGTTCACCACCATAGAATTCAACAGTTACACCTACTTGTTCGACACTATACTTGGATTCCGCCCTTCTAAAGGGAACATCCGCTCTCACAATTCCGTCACCATCAACTAAAACTACTGGAAATGTTTCAAAAAAAGTAGGCATACGGCGTACAAAAAGCTCGCGGCCTTCTTTATCTCTAAAGGTAGGGTGTCCTAGCCATCCAACAGCTATTCCATCTCCGTTGTCCATCGAGCCCGCTCTGAATAATCCCCCTTTTGCCGGATTATTACCAATGTAATCATAAAAAGCTAATTTTTCAGGAATTTTAGACCAGGCTTCTGATAAACTCAGATTTTCAGCTAGTCCAGCACCAACCCTTCGATATATTTCCTGCTGGAAATATCCCTGATCCCACTGATAACGAGTGGGACCAAATAATTCGATCGGTGTTGTTGCTGAACCATACCACATAGTTCCAGCAACAACAAAAGCTGCAAAAAAAACAGCGGCGATACTACTGGAAAGTACGGTTTCAATATTTCCCATACGTAATCCTTTGTATAAACGTTGAGGCGGACGGACACTAAGATGGAATAGGCCCGCTAATATACCCAATGTACCCGCTGCAATATGATGAGAAGCTATCCCTCCCGGGACAAAAGGATCAAACCCTTCTGCGCCCCACGCGGGGGTTACAGGTTGCACTTTTCCAGTTAGCCCATAAGGATCCGATACCCATATTCCAGGACCATACAAGCCTGTTACATGAAATGCACCAAAACCAAAGCAAGCTAACCCTGAGAGAAATAAATGAATTCCAAAGATTTTTGGCAAATCCAAAGAGGGTTTTCCTGTACGTTCATCGGAGAATATTTCTAGGTCCCAATATACCCAATGCCAGATAGCTGCCAAAAAGCACAAGCCAGAAAACACAATATGTGCCCCTGCCACACCTTCATAACTCCAAATACCTGGATTCGTTATAGTCCCTCCTGTAATACTCCAACCACCCCATGAATTGGTTATTCCTAAACGAGTCATGAAGGGTATAACGAACATACCCTGTCTCCACATCGGATCAAGAACAGGGTCAGAAGGATCAAAAACCGCTAATTCATATAGAGCCATTGAACCGGCCCAACCAGCAACTAAAGCTGTATGCATTATATGGACAGCAAGTAAGCGACCGGGATCATTCAAAACGACGGTATGAACACGATACCAAGGCAAACCCATGGAAATACCTCTTTATCAAAGATAAATGGACACTATGTAACTTTATCGCATTGGAAAAAACTAAACATATATATGTATATATGATAGTACCTAACCCTTTTCAGTAGATTATCTATGAGCAAGGGTTAATATTTATTCCGTTCCATTCGAAATAATATAGGAATTCTGTTCGTAGGAACAAATAGAAGCAGATCTATTCTATACCCGATAAGTAGCAATACGCAATGGGGGATTGGTCTTATTTTTTTTTTTTTGAACGAGTGTATAAATACTTGTTCATCGTTCAAACAATCCATTCGTAAGAATTGTTTTATACATTCTGTCTTACTTTATCTGACAATCTATGTATAAAATCTATATCCTATATAAAATAGGATAAACAGAAGGAAAATCCAAATTATGAAAACAATTAATTCATTATTACATTACGTTTCCAAATCAAAGTAAAATATAGTACTTAATTTTTTTCTTTAATTTAATGCCCATTGGTGTTCCAAAAGTACCTTTTCGGAGTCCCGGAGAGGAAGATGCTGTTTGGGTTGACGTATAGTGCGACTTGTCAGACATATTGGGTCATATGGTATTCCCCCATTCTCCCCCCCGATCGAGATATATTATGTTTCGCCCAAGAAAGATTGATTGAACCATCAATAATTCGGAGCGCGAAGTACAGTCAGATCAATTTATTTTTAGGATAAATAATTGAAATTAGAAGAATTTATGGTTGACTTGCCACAATAAAATAAAGTATCCAGGCTCCGTTCAGAAAATACCAAATTGGTAATATGTATACAATTACCACTTGTATCATAAATGATTTTTCTACCGTAAGAATTAAGTTATCTCAAACTGCCAATCCATGAAGTAGTACTAAATAATATATAGAATAATTTGGCGGAAGATATGAAACGGGTTGAAAAAAACGAAGTCTTAGCAAAAAAAAGCGAGTGGTACTGATATCATTTGTCCTATATGTGCAAATAGGAATCGGGCGGATCTTTACCCGGAGTAGAACGTGAACCTAAAAAATTGAAAGGGCCCATTTAGGAACAAGAAAATAACATCAAAATTGGAACCTTGATGAAATAATACATCAATGAAAGATTAATTCAAAAAGTTCAGTAAATTTCTTTTTTTTTTTGAGAGAGAAAGTGGCAAAACCTTATACTTCTTGAAAAGAAAAATAGAAGAACAAGCCCATTCGTTAGAAAAACAAAAAAAACTGTTACAAAAAGAAATAGGGCTGGAATCGACACATTGATTATTTTTTTTTTCGAAATTGTTTTGAGCCGTATGCATCCAAAGGTGCATGTACGGTTTCTAAGGGATAGAATTTTATCCTAATCAACCGACTTTATCGAGAAAGATTACTTTTCTTAGGACAAGAAGTTGATAGCGAGATCTCAAATCAACTTGTTGGTCTTATGGTATATCTTAGTATAGAAGATGATACTAGGGATCTTTATTTGTTTATAAACTCCCCCGGGGGTTGGGTAATACCAGGAATAGCTATCTATGACACTATGCAATTTGTACCACCAGATGTACATACAATCTGCATGGGGTTAGCCGCTTCAATGGGATCCTTCATTCTGGTAGGGGGGGAAATTACCAAACGTTTAGCATTCCCTCACGCTTGGCGCCAATGAGTTTTTTATTTGAAAAAAAAAAGAAAGAAGACTATGCCTTCGCCATATTGAATATGAATAATAAGTAATAATAGCATGGCACTTTAAGTTCGATATGAACAAACATTTTTTGTTTTTTCATAACACAAGATTACATATCGAAATAGTAGTATGAAACAAAGATGATTTCCAATTTGGTCTTTTTATTTTGATATTATGTATCAGAGACCCATTTCAGCGTCACAAACCATTTTTCTTACACACTAAAAGTTTCTTTCTGATACTGATATTTATTTATGAAAGAAAGAGTAAGAAAATGAAAAAAGAATTTTTTTCTTCATTTTGATCGGATTAAAAAAACCTTGGGATTGCTAAAACTAAATCAAAAATCAAATAAATATATAAAGCAACAGAACCATCGTAGTATTTTTTTAATTCCTAAGAAAGGAATACGAAAAGAAGGGCGGTAAATGGATTATTCAACAATCTGAATCGAATAGATTCTTTTTTTTGTTTCTTTTCTGTTTGTTTTTTATTCAATGTAAAGAAGGGAAAAGGAAATTCCATTGCAGAGCCGTATGCATAAAAAATGCCTGTACGGTTGTTCAATTCTATCTTTTCTTTTTTTTTCTTCTTACGTTACGAGATAGAAGAACCTTTCATGATGTTATATTATCAGGGTTATGATTCATCAACCTGCTAGTTCTTTTTATGAGGCACAAGCAGGGGAATTTATCCTGGAAGCGGAAGAACTACTGAAACTTCGCGAAACCCTCACGAAGGTTTACGTACAAAGAACAGGAAACCCCTTATGGGTTATATCCGAAGACATGGAAAGGGATGTTTTTATGTCAGCAACAGAAGCCCAAGCTTATGGTATTGTTGATCTTGTAGCAGTCGAAAATACCGGGGATCCGGTATAAATGCATCAATTTCAAAACATAAGTACAATTTTTGCGAATTTGATATTTAATATTTTATATCCATAAAATATTCTCATTCAATTGAATGGAAATAATTTATAATCACCAGGTTAAGATCGATCTAAACCAGTCCATTCTATAATATATACAATTCAACATGCCAACTATTAAACAACTTATTAGAAAGACAAGACAGCCAATCAGAAATGTTACGAAATCTCCCGCTCTTCGAGGATGCCCTCAGCGTCGAGGAACATGTACTAGGGTGTATGTGCGACTCGTTCAGATCATAAACTCGAACAAACGAGACAATTTTTCGAATATTAATCAATAAAATGGATAGAATACAAAAACAATATTTATTTTATGTATTATCGAAACGAAAAATGAGGATTTCTTGTATACTTTTTGGAATTTATGGTTTCTATTGGTGCAAACCCAATCGTCTCGATTTGGGATGAGAAGGAATTCCCCATGGTAGCAAATAAAATGGTTATACACTAAGCGGGGAAATTGAATAATATTTAAAAATAAAAAAGATTATGCTCCTATTTCTTGAAATAACGGACTAACAGGGTCAGCTACCTAGCCAACTTTCATAATTAAATACCGTCACTGTATCGATAGCTCTGATTGTGAAAGGAGCTATTATTATATAATTCATGGGTAGAGCCAAAGAGTGTGAACTGTACAAGTTACCAATAACATTAATGAAATGAGAGATGGGGCTCCGGTGTATAGAGAGGACCTCACCGTTTAAGAAGTAACCATAGAAACGATGGAACCCGCTATATTCTTTTTCATATTTAGTTTAGTATCGGTAGAATTTTTCTTATTTCCAAGTGAAATAATGAAATATCTGAAATAAAAAATCGCGGTTGGGAAGGTCATAGAAGCAAAAGCCATTGGAATTTATATTTTATATATTGGAATAATACGTTTTGTTATTAATCAACAGGGAAAAGAATGACTGAAAGAACACAAACCAATTAGTTATTCATCAAAGTTTAATTTGATTCAATGACCAGAGTTAAACGAGGATATATAGCCCGGAGACGTCGAACAAAAATTCGTTTATTTGCATCAAGCTTTCGAGGAGCTCACTCAAGACTTACTCGAACTATTACTCAACAAAAAATAAAAGCCTTGGTTTCCACTCATCGAGATAGAGGCAGGAAAAAGAGAGATTTTCGTCGTTTGTGGATTACTCGGATAAATGCAGTAACTCGTGAGAATGAACTATCCTATAGCTATAGTAGATTAATACATGATATGTACAAGAAACAATTACTTCTTAATCGTAAAATACTTGCACAAATAGCTATATTAAACAAAAATTGTCTTTATATTATTTCCAATAAGATTACCAAATAAAAGATATTAAGATATTCCATTATTAAATACTATAATAGAAATTCTATAAATAATAGAAATTCTATAAATAGAAACTAATATACATAAATTCTATAAATAGAAAGTAATATACAGGAATGATTGAAAAAAAAATTCCCCGGAGAATGAACTCCGGGAAGATATAATAAAAAAAAAATTAAGAATTCAGATTTAGTAGGAATGAACGAACATGTTTCAATAAAAAAAGATTTCTTTCTTCTTTCCCCATTTTTTCTTAGAACACAAGAATAAAATCTGTATTGTATTATATTATCTATTTTTTTAAACAAAATATCAATCAGATGCAGAGTTCTGATTGAAGTTTTGGGTCAATTGAGGAGTATAGTATACCTATTTATTTCTGGTTCGAAGACCGGTATTTCTAGGAATTGACTCCGCTCTCTCAAATTGTTTCTCATTATTAAGAAAAGGTAACAAAGATAAAATACGAGCTTGTTTTATAGCGATAGTAATTAATCGTTGTTGTTTCAAGGTCAATCTATTTACTCGTCTAGATAATATTTTTCCCTGTTCACTAATAAATCGACTAATTAAACTCATGTTTCTATAATCAATTCGATCCCCCGATCCAATTGGGGGCAAACGCCTACGAAAAGATCGCTTGGATTTCTGAAAAGGTTGCTTGAATTTATCCATGGTTTATTCCTTATCTATCAAATCCTATTTCTTCATTCATTTTAGTTTAGATTGAACCGAACGAAATAGGATTTGATTTTTATGTATTTTGTTTGTATGTATATTATATACATATATATGTTATTATATTCTATGCTTTTCTTTTCTATTCTTTTCCTTGGCCTTGGAGGAGTTACCCCTACGGTTCTATTCAATCTATTTCTTTATTTCCCCGTGAATTGTATGCTTGTAACAATAACGACAAAATTTTCTCAATTCTAATCGACTGGGTGTATTATGTCGATTCTTTTGAGTAATATATCTAGAAATTCCCGACGATTTTTTATGGGTGTCCTTTCGGGCACAACTGGTACATTCCAAAATAACTCTTACTCTGACATCTTTACCCTTCGCCATGAACCCTCTTTCTTTGGATCAATTCAACTCATTTAGAAGAAAAGAACATAAAATGAAAAAAATAAATGGAAGTTACTACTATTTAAATATTACATTATAATGTAATGTTATAATGTAATATTTAAATAAGAAAATTTTTTCTAACTATTTATTTGATTATTCTTATCCTAATCCCAGTATTTATTTTGGGTAGTCTTGATTCTATAATTTCTACCCTGGATCCACATTCCCATTCTACAAGAATGGATCTTATACCCACTTGATGTGATGCGATGCTGAGAATCAATACATTTTGATTTGATCCTTTTTCCCCTTCCTATACAAAACAACCAAAAAAAGGATGGGGATGGGAGATTTTTGTCGCAATTTTTTGTATCTCTAATTTTCTTTATTTCTTCTCATTCTAATGTTAATGAAATAAAATAACTAGAATTAAAAAAAGGGAAATGACAAGGCGTCTGGGAATAAACGATTAATTTCGATCAATAGACCTGCTAAAGCCCCAAACCATAGAGTACTTAGCACAGGTGCCACAGAGAGATATGTTTTTATATCTCGCATTGGAAATCCTCCTTCTTTATTTCTTTATTGTAATACATATACAATCGATCATATGCTGTAGTTAAGGATCGCTTGTATTTTTACGCAAAATGCCTAACTTAACAACTATATTAATATCTATGTACAATGAACTAGTCGATGAGATTTTCTTCTCCTTAAAAAAAGATAATAGACTCTTTCCTCCTGAGCATTACCGATAAATATTTTTAGGGTTCAGGTATATTGTATATATTATATAAAATTAAAAAGAAGAAATAAAATGGCAAGAAACTTCCGTTTTCTTTTTTTTATGGATAAAGAAGAAAATAATAATGTGGAAAACAAGACAGGCCTTTTATAGAATGGAACTGTACCATAATTGGAAAAAGGGATGTAGCGCAGCTTGGTAGCGCGTTTGTTTTGGGTACAAAATGTCACGGGTTCAAATCCTGTCATCCCTACCTATTACTTCCCCTATGGACAGTAACGAGGGATTAATTAATATATTAATTTAAAATTAGACATAATTTTGCATTTTATCATACTATATGCTTATGTAATATGCATATGCAATATGTATTTTAAAGGGTACAAAAACAACAAAGAATCCTCTTTTTCTTTACAGTTATATCTTCTGTCATGAAAAGAAAGCGCTCTTAGTTCAGTTCGGTAGAACGCGGGTCTCCAAAACCCGATGTCGTAGGTTCAAATCCTACAGAGCGTGATTTTCTTCTTTGTTATGCTGAATAACAAAAATGGAATTCCAAACCGAATTTGACCTCCTCTCTGCAGGAGGTCAATCAAAAAAAGAAATGTTACTCAATTAAATTAAAAATCCAACTGATCACCGCGTCTGTATTGTAAATATGCAGTTACGAATAATCCTGCCAAAGTAATAGGAATTAGACCTAAGACGATTCCAAATAAAGAGACTTCAATCATTTTGATTTCTTTGAGGAGATAAAAAGATAGATAAGATCTATTACTAAATATTAATCTGAATTATCCCTTAATCTCAATGACCCAAAATCGACAATTAACATGAAAAGGGACCATAGAATACTTTGAATATCAGATAAATTTGTATTTTTATGAATTTTTTGTTTATTTAATTAAATTCAAATAAGTCGTATCTTGTTCAAACCGATAAATAGAGCTGACGTTATAGTTGAAGCAGCCAGTAGAAAACCAAAATAACTAGTTAGAGTAAGCATGAAAAAGCTAAATGAGATATGTTTTTTTTTCTACATATGCTGATAAAACATTTACCTAAATTTACATTTTTCGAAATAAAACCATAATAAATACCAATTGACAGAATTAGTTCCAATTGAAGAAAGTTCTTGATTGATCAGTGATTCTAAACAGCACTCATAAAGATAAACGAAATAGACGGAAAAAAAAAAATGGATTTATCCACTGTGA